TTATATTCAATACTATTTAATTATTTCTTTAAGTTTCAAAAACTTACGTACATCTTATACTAGAATATAAAGATAAGCTAAAGAAGCTGTTGGGTTCATACCCCATTTATAAAGGTATACCCCTTTTCTTTATGATTAAACTAATAAAATCCCTATTTTTAATTATTATGATACTTGGAACTTTAATTTCTATCTCTGCTTATTCATGAATTAATATCTGAATTGGTTTAGAAATAAACCTTCTAGCTTTTATCCCTCTTATTAATTACGACAACTATAAACATTCTTCTGAAACATCAATAAAATATTTTTTAGTTCAAGTTTCAGCCTCAATATTTATTATATTTGCTATTCTTTATTCTTTTTTAAAATTTAATTCTTTTGATAAACTTAATGAAGTATCAAATTTTATTTTTAATTGTGCAATTTTAATAAAAATAGGGGCAGCCCCTTTCCATATGTGGTATCCTGAAGTAGTACGTGGTATAAGATGAATAAATGCTATACTCATACTAACATGACAAAAAATTGCACCTATAATTTTAATTATGTATAATTTTAAAATAAATACACTTTTCTATATAATTATTTTAGTATCAATAACCGTTAGAGGGGTAAAGGCTTGAAATCAAACCAGGTTAAAAAAAATTTTAGCTTTATCTTCAATTAACCACATAGGATGAATAATAAGAATAATATTTTTAAATCAATCCTTATGAATTTTATATTTTACTGTTTACTTATTTATTACAACTAACTTAATTTTAGTGTTAAATAAATATAATATTAATACAACTTATGAATTATTTAATTTAATAAATCTCAATAAAACAACAAAATTTTTTTTCTTTTTAAACTTATTCTCATTAGGTGGAATTCCCCCTTTTCTAGGGTTTTTCCCTAAATGAATAGTATTAAAGATTTTAATAGAAAATGATTTATATTTTTTAGCTTTCTTAATAATCTTTCTTACCTTAATTAGATTATATGTTTATATACGAATAATTTTTCAACCTATAACTTTTAAGTCCCCCGAAAAAAAAAATATTTTCAAAAATTCAGATTATTTCTTTGTTTATGTAATAAATTTCATTAATTTAGCCGGATTAATTATTTTTACGCTAATTTTTAATCTGTACTAAGGATTTAAGTTAAAAAAAACTATTAACCTTCAAAGTTAAAAATAGAATTATTCTAAGCCTTAGGATGTATCCACCTATAAATTTGCAATTTATAATCATATTTGAATATAAGGCTTTGATAAAGGAGAAATCTCATAAATAAATTTACAATTTACCGCTTATTATCAGCCACTTTATCGAATAAATGATTATTTTCTTCTAATCATAAAGATATTGGAACTTTATACTTTTTATTTGGAATATGATCAGGTATAATTGGAACATCATTAAGAATTTTAATTCGACTAGAACTAGGAACTACAAATAGATTAATCGGAAACGATCAAATTTATAATGTAATTGTTACAGCTCATGCTTTTATTATAATTTTCTTTATAGTTATACCAATCATAATTGGGGGATTTGGGAATTGATTAGTTCCTTTAATAATTGGAGCTCCTGATATGGCTTTCCCTCGTTTAAATAATATAAGATTTTGATTATTACCCCCTGCTTTAACTTTACTAATTATTAGAAGATTAGTTGAAATAGGTGCAGGAACTGGTTGAACTGTTTATCCGCCATTATCTTCTAATTTAGCCCATAATGGACCTTCAGTAGATTTAGTAATTTTTAGATTACACTTAGCTGGAATTTCTTCTATTTTAGGAGCTGTTAATTTTATTTCTACTATTATAAATATACGCCCCTTTGGAATAAATTTAGATAAAACCCCTTTATTTGTATGATCAGTATTAATTACTGCTATTTTACTTTTATTATCATTACCTGTGCTTGCAGGAGCAATTACAATATTATTAACAGATCGAAATATTAATACTTCTTTTTTTGATCCTATAGGAGGAGGCGACCCAATTCTTTACCAACACTTATTTTGATTTTTTGGACATCCTGAAGTTTACATTTTAATTCTCCCAGGATTTGGAATAATTTCACATATTATTACTCAAGAAAGAGGGAAAAAAATTGCATTTGGGGCTTTAGGAATAATTTATGCTATACTAGCAATTGGCTTACTAGGATTTGTTGTTTGAGCCCACCATATATTTACTGTGGGAATAGATGTAGATACACGAGCATATTTTACTTCAGCCACTATAATTATTGCTGTACCTACAGGAATTAAAATTTTTTCTTGATTAGCTACTTTACATGGAATTCAATTCAATTTAACTCCTTCATTACTCTGAACTTTAGGATTCCTTTTTCTTTTCACTATCGGGGGGCTAACAGGAGTAATTTTAGCTAACTCATCTATAGATATTATTCTACATGATACTTATTATGTAGTAGCTCACTTTCATTATGTACTTTCAATAGGAGCTGTATTTGCTATTATAGCAGGATTTATCCATTGATTCCCTTTAATGACTGGCTTTAATATAAACAATAAAATATTAAAAATTCAATTTTACATAATATTTCTAGGAGTAAACTTAACTTTCTTTCCTCAACACTTTTTAGGATTAAATGGCATACCTCGTCGTTACTCAGATTATCCAGACGCTTATTATATATGAAATAAAATTTCTTCTATTGGTTCTATTTTTTCTTCAATCAGAGTATTATTCATACTAATTATTATTTGAGAAAGTTTTTATTCAATACGAATAAGAAAATTTAATTTTAATATCCCTACTTTAATTGAATGATTTCAACTAAGTCCTCCTAATGAACATAGATACTCAGAAATCCCTATATTAGCTATAAAATTCTAATATGGCAGAATAGTGCATTGGATTTAAACCCCAATTATAAAGGTTACTTTTTTTAGAAATAGCTACTTGAAAATCTAATTTATTTTTAGATAGTTCATCGTTTCTTTTAGAACAATTGAGATTCTTTCATGATCACGCATTATTAATTTTAACAATAATTACCTGCACTGTAGCATATATTATATTAAGATTACTATTTAATAAATTTAACCATCGATTCTTATTAGAAGGCCATACTATTGAAACTATCTGAACAATTCTTCCAGCTTTTACTTTAATTTTTATTGCCTTACCTTCTCTAAAATTAATTTACCTTATCGATGAAATCCGAAACCCTTTAATTACTTTAAAAACTATTGGACATCAATGATATTGAACCTATGAATATTCAGATTTTAAAAATCTAGAATTTGATTCCTACATAATTCCATCCGGAGATTTAAACCAATTTAACTTTCGATTATTAGAAGTTGATAATCGAACTGTTTTACCATATCTTTCTCATATTCGGCTTATTACTTCATCCGCTGATGTTATTCATTCATGAACTATCCCTTCTTCAGGGGTAAAAATTGATGCATCTCCTGGACGATTAAACCAAATCAGATTTACATTAAATCGTACAGGAATTTTTTATGGGCAATGTTCTGAGATTTGTGGGGCAAATCATAGATTCATACCTATTTCTATTGAAAGAATTTCCCCTAAAAATTTTATCAAATGAATTGAAAAATTTTCATTAGATGACTGAAAGAAAGTAATGGTCTCTTAAACCAATTTATAGTAATTAACGCCTACTTCTAATGAAAAAATTTAGTTAAAATTATAACATTAGTTTGTCAAACTAAAATTATTTAAAAAATAATTTTTAATTCCTCAAGCCATACCAATAAATTGACTAATTCTATTCTTTTTATTTACTTTAATTTTCATATTAATTAATATAAAATTATATTTTAATAATAAAATAATACCTCAAATAAAATTAATTAAATTTAAAAAATTTAATAATTGAAAATGATAGCTAATCTTTTCTCCTCATTTGACCCTTCTTCAAACTTTAATATTCCTTTTAATTGACTAAGTACAATAATTAGATTTTTTTTTATCCCTTCATTATTCTGAATAATACCTAATCGAATAAACTTTGTTATCCAAAAATCCCTAATATCTTTACACACAGAATTTAAAATTTTAACCAAAAAAAATAATACTCTAATATTTATTTCTTTATTTTTTTTTATTTTAATTAATAACTTTATAGGATTATTTCCATATATTTTTACAAGATCTAGTCACTTAATTTTTACGCTAACCTTCGCTCTACCTCTATGATTAACATTTATAATCTACGGTTGATTAAACAATACCTACCACATATTTGCTCATTTAATACCTCAAGGTACTCCTCCGATTTTAATACCATTCATAGTATGTATTGAAACAATTAGAAATATTATTCGTCCAGGAACTTTAGCTATTCGTTTATCTGCAAATATAATTGCTGGACACCTATTAATAACTTTATTAGGAAATACAGGCTCTTTAGTGAATTTTTTAATTTTTATGGTAATCATAATTCAATGTTTACTAATTATCTTAGAATCTGCAGTAGCTATGATTCAATCATATGTATTTGCAATTCTAAGAACTCTTTATTCTAGAGAAGTTTAAAATGATAAAAAATCACCCATTTCACTTAGTAGATTACAGCCCTTGACCTATTTTAGGGGCTTTTAGAGCTATAACTACTATAATTGGAATCATTAAATGATTTAATTATTATAATACAAATTTATTTTTAATTAGAAACATTATTCTATTAATAATCATAATCCAATGATGACGAGATGTTATTCGCGAAAGAACATTTCAAGGTAATCATACTTATGTAGTTTCCATAGGATTACGATGAGGAATAATTTTATTTATTACTTCAGAGGTATTTTTTTTTATTAGATTTTTTTGAAGATTCTATCATAGTAGATTATCACCTTCAATTGAAATTGGAATAAACTGACCCCCAAAAGGTATTAATTCTTTTAACCCTAATGAAATTCCATTATTAAATACTTTAATTCTTTTAAGTTCAGGGCTAAGAATTACTTGAACTCATCATAGAATCATAGAAAATAATTTTAACCAAGCTATTCAAAGTTTAACAATTACTATTATCTTAGGGTTGTACTTTACTTTACTTCAAGCTATTGAATATATAGAAGCACCTTTTTCTATTGCTGATTCTACTTACGGTAGAACATTTTTTATATCCACAGGATTTCATGGATTACATGTAATAATCGGGACAACATTTCTATTTATTTGTTTAATTCGATTATTTTATGGTCATTTTAGAAATAACCATCACTTTGGATTTGAAGCAGCAGCTTGATATTGACACTTTGTAGATGTAGTATGATTATTCTTGTATCTTTCTATTTATTGATGAGGTAGGTATTTATATAGTATAAAAATTACAATTGATTTCCAATCAAAAAATCTATTTAATAGTATAAATAATATTAATATTAACAACCTTTTTTTTTATTATTTCAATAATTTTAACTATTATAATTTTTATTGCAACTTTGATTAATAAAAAAACATTTAAGGATCGGGAAAAAAGATCACCCTTTGAATGTGGATTTGACCCCAAAAATTCAGCTCGACTCCCTTTCTCAATTCATTTTTTTTTAATTGCTTTAATTTTCTTAATTTTTGATGTAGAAATTACATTAATCTTACCTTTTATTTATTCTATAAAAATTTCAAGAGTTACAATAATATCTTTTACAATTACTTTATTTATTTTTATCCTTTTAGTTGGTCTTTATCATGAATGAAATCAAGGAGCCTTGAACTGAAATCTTTAGGATAATAGTTAAATTAACATTTAATTTGCATTTAAAAAATACTGAAATTCAGTTTATCTTAAATAAGAAGCAATAATTGCGTTTAGTTTCGACCTAAAAATTTGATTTTTAATCCTTATTTAATTGAAACCAAAATAGAGGTAAATCACTGTTAATGATTTTAATGAGTTTACTCCAATTAAAGAAATATATTTATTTAAGCTTCTAACTTAAAATTTAGCATTATGTTAATATTTCTATTTATATAGTTTATTTAAAACCTTATATTTTCATTATAAAAAAAGATTTAATCTTATAAATACTCAAAAATAAATTATTTCCTTAATATCTTCAATATTATGCTCTTTATAAGCTATTTGAGTAAAAATTATAAAGTACTATTAAAAATATCCAACCTACAAATATAATCAAAAAAATTTTTAAATTATTTTTAAATAAATATTGTATTAACACAGAAGAATTTTTAATTGAATTATATAAACCCTGACTACCTAGAAATTCTGATCAACCTTGATCTATATATTTATAATTTAAAAATCCTAACTTAATAAAAATATAATTTATTCCATAAGTAGAAATAAATGATAAATTTCATAAAGAAGAAAAAAAAGTTAAAAGTTTCATTTTATTTACTATAATTAATCTATAAGTTAAATTTAATTTAGAAATTTCCATTCCAATATATATTCCTAAGGTAACCATTAATAAAGTAAATATTTTTATAAACAAAGGTAAAATAACTAAATAAGGATTATCGAATATTACTCATATTAGTATTCTCCCAGAAAACAAAACTACCAGAAATATAAAACCTATTCTATAAATTATCCTATTTTCAATCTCATTAATTCTATTTAATCTAAAAAAATGAATTGTAGAATATATTAAGTAATATAATAAACGAATTCTGTAAGAAACTGTTATTCCTAATGAAATAAATATTACTATATAAATAAATATATTCAAATTTATCATTGAATAAAATTCCATAATTAAATCCTTTGAATAAAATCCTGAAAAATAAGGTAAACCACATAAAGCTAAATTTCTAATATTAAAATAAACTACAATTAAAGGAGATTTAAAAATTAAACCCCCCATATAACGAATATCCTGACAATTTAGCATTATATGAATAAAATTTCCAGCACATATAAATAATAAAGCTTTAAATAAAGCATGAATTAACAAATGAAAAAAAGCTAATTTCACTCTCCCTAATCTCAAAATAGTCACTATCAACCCTAATTGACTAAGAGTTGACAAGGCAATAATTTTCTTTAAATCATACTCAAAATTAGCTCCTAAACCAGATATAAATATTGTTATTAAGCCAATAAATAAAAGAAAATAATTATAATTTATGATTAAAAAATGAAAACGCATTAATAAATATACTCCAGCTGTTACTAACGTAGAAGAATGAACTAAAGCAGAAACCGGAGTAGGAGCAGCTATAGCAGCAGGAAGTCAAGCTGAAAATGGAATTTGAGCTCTTTTAGTTATTGAAGCAATAATAATTAAAACTCCGATTAATTTTATATCTAAATCTAAATAATAGTATTCTAAATATAAAGTAAAATTTCATCTCCCAAAATTTAATATTCAAGCAATAGATATCAATAATATTACATCCCCAATTCGATTAGATAAAGCAGTTAATATCCCAGCCGAATAAGATTTTACATTTTGATAATAAATTACTAAACAATAAGAAACTAATCCTAAGCCATCCCATCCTAATAAAATAGATAATAAATTAGGACTTAAAATTATAAATATTATAGAAAAAACAAATATGATAACTAAATAAATAAATCGATTAATAAATTTATCCCCTTCTATATAAGATTTTCTAAAATAAATTACTATAGAAGAAATAAAAAAAACAAAAGATATAAATAAAGTTGATATTCAATCAATTAGAATTAATATTTCTAAATAAGAAGAATTTAAATTATAAAATGAATATTCAATAAAATATAATTTTTCTATAAATATTAAATTTATACTAGTAACAAAAAATAAAATAAATAAAACAAATATTAAAAAAGAAAAAATTAAACAAATAGATATTATTTAAAATTTTATCAATATCTTTGATTCCACAAATCAACATTTTAAATTAAACTATTTAAATAAATTATAAAATAATCTCTTTTTAATAAAATTAAATTCAAAGGAACTCAATGTATTACAATTAATAATAATTCTCGATTAGTAATTATTTTAAAAATAAAGGAACCTCTAAAATAATTTCCATGTTGACTATAAGAATATAAATATAAACAATACACAGCTCTAAAAAAAGAAATTATTATCAATAAATACATACAAATATAAGAATAATTAATTATTCTATTAATTAATATTACTTCTCTCAACAAATTTAAAGAAGGAGGAGCTGCTATATTAGAAATTACTAATAAAAATCATCATAAAGAAAGAAATGGAACTAAATTTAATAATCCTTTATTAATAAAAATTCTACGACTAAAAAATCGTTCATAATTAATATTTACTAAAACAAATAAACCCGATGAACATAACCCATGGGCTAATATTATTATTAATGAACCTGTTATTCCTCACAAATTCAAAGTTAATATACCTCTTAATAATAATCTTATATGAACTACAGAAGAATAAGCAATTAAGGATTTTAAATCTCTTTGACGTAAACAAATTAAAGATACTAAAATTCCACCAATTAAAGATAAATTAATTAAAAATAAATTAATTTTTATACCCAATATTAAAAATAATTGTAAAAATCGAACTAATCCATATCTTCCCAATTTTAATATTACTCCTGCTAAAATTATTGAACCAGCAACTGATGCTTCTACATGAGCCTTTGGTAATCACAAATGAAACAAAAATATAGGTAATTTAACTAAAAATACTATTAATATCATAAAATATATTAATAAATTTGATAAATCTATAGTCATAAAGCTCATATCCAAACAATGAAATTTTAAATAATAACTAAAAATAAATAATATTATAGGTAAAGAAGCCATGATTGTATAAAAAAATATATATATTCCAGCTTGAATACGCTCAGGTTGATAACCTCATCCTATAATTAAGATTAAAATAGGAATCAAACTAGATTCAAAAAATAAATAAAAAATAAATATATTCATCGAAAAAAAAGTAATGAACAAAAAAATCATTAACAATAATAATATTAAAATAAATAATTCTGAATAATCATTTATTTTAAATAATTTTTCTCTAGCTATAAATATTAAAAATAAAATTCAAAATCTTAATAAAACTAAAAAATAAGCTAAAAAATCATAACCTATAAAATAATTAATATAACTATAATTAATAAAAGGAATTTTTATTAAAAAATAAAATCTTATTAAAACAAAATAATTTTTAATTAATCAAAATTTATTTAAAAAACATAAAGGTATTATAAATAATATAAAAAATAATATTATCATAATAAATTTAACGAACTAAAATAATCATTTCCATAACATCGAATTATAGAAACTATTAAAGCCAATCCTATACCTCTTTCGCAAACACTTATAGTTAAAAAAATTAAAGTAAAATAAAATTCAAAATTTATATTTAAAAAAAATATGAACATAATTATAAATAATACTAAAATTACAAGCTCTATTCTTAATAATATAGTCAATAAATGCTTACGATTTAAGGAAAATCTTAATATTCTAGTCATAAATATATACAAATAAATAATTGTCATATTTTAATAATTTAAAAAAAATACTGGTCTTGTAAACCAGAAATAAGATTATTCTTTTAAAATATCAGAGGAAAACTAATATCTTTAATCTCCAAAATTAATATTTTAATTAAACTACCCTCTGAAATATATTTTTTAATCTTAACTTCAACTATAATATTATTTATTAAACACCCACTATCTTTAGGATTTAATATTTTAATTCACACAATTATAACTTCAATCTTAATAGGAATATTTAGAACAAACTTCTGATTTTCTTACATTTTAATACTAATTATAATTGGAGGATTACTAGTACTTTTTATTTATATAACTAGAATTGCTTCCAATGAAAAATTTAAATTTAATTATAAACTATTAATTATTATAACTATAATTTTTATTTTTATCATTATTAATATTCTATTTTATAATAAATTTTTATTAAATATAAATTTATCTAATGAACTAATTAATATAAATAATTTTAATTTAAATTTAAATAAGTTTATTAATTTTCCTAATTCTAATATATTTATTATTATCATATTATATTTATTAATTTCAATAATTGCTATTGTAAAAATTACTAAAACTAATTTTGGTCCTTTACGACAATTAAAATATGAAAATATCTTTACGTAAAAGAAATTCCTTACTAAAAATTATAAACAATTCACTAATCGACCTACCTTCTCCTTCTAACATCTCATATTTATGAAACTTTGGATCTCTATTAGGATTATGCCTAATAATACAAATTATTACAGGATTATTTTTAACTATACACTACTGTCCTAATATTGAACTAGCTTTCAATAGAGTATCTCATATTTGTCGAGATGTTAATTATGGGTGACTAATTCGAACCTTACATGCAAATGGAGCCTCATTTTTTTTTATTTGCCTTTATATTCATATTGGACGAGGAATATATTACGGATCTTATAATCTTATTAATACTTGAATAACTGGGACTACTATTCTATTTTTAACTATAGCTACAGCTTTCCTAGGTTACGTTCTTCCTTGAGGTCAAATATCCTTTTGAGGAGCTACAGTAATTACAAATCTAGTTTCAGCCATTCCATATCTTGGAAATTCTATCGTAATTTGATTATGAGGAGGATTTGCTGTTGATAATGCAACTTTAACGCGATTCTATTCACTACACTTTATTATACCTTTTATTATTTCTGCTTTTGTAATAATCCATCTTTTATTTCTACATAATACTGGATCAAGAAATCCTTTAGGAACAAATTCTAATCTAGATAAAATTTCATTTCATCCATATTTTACCTTTAAGGATTTATTTGGATTTATAACAATAATTTTTATCATAATTAATATTGTTATTCTAAATCCTTATATATTAAGAGATCCCGATAATTTTATTCCTGCAAATCCATTATCTACACCTGTACACATTCAACCTGAATGATATTTCTTATTTGCATATGCAATTTTACGTTCTATTCCTAATAAATTAGGAGGAGTAATCGCCCTAGTTATATCTATTGCTATTCTATATATTATACCTTTTATCAATAAAAAAATAATCAAAAATAATAGATTCTACATAATAAATAAATTAATATTTTGAGTTTTTATTACCATCTTTATTATCTTAACTTGAATTGGAGCTAAACCAGTAGAAGATCCTTTTATTCTCACAGGCCAAATTTTTACAATTTTATACTTTTCATATTTTATACTAAACTCATATATATATATAATTTGAGATTATATTTTATATAGATAACTAATGAGCTTGTAAAAGCATATATTTTGAAAATATAAGAAAGAATAAAATTCTATTAGTTTATACTAAAAATAATTAACTAAATCAATTTGATAAAAATAAATAATCTTAAAGATAAATTAAATAAAAAAAAATTTAAAGCCACAGGTAAAAATACCTTTCAAGATAAATATATTAACTTATCATAACGATAACGAGGTAAAGTTCCACGAATTCAAATCCAAATAAAAGATAAAATTGAAATCTTTAAAAAAAAAAATCATGATATAAAATCACCTCCTAAAAAAATTAATACTCTAATCATTCTTATAAATAAAATATTAGAATACTCAGCTATAAAAATAAAAGCAAAATTTACCCCTCTATACTCAATATTAAATCCTGATACTAATTCTGATTCACCCTCAGCAAAATCAAAAGGAGTTCGATTAGTTTCTGCTAATCTTGAAATTAATCATATTAAACTCATAGGAATATTCAAAAAAAATAATCAAATAAATTTTTGAAACTCCATAAATCTATATAAATTTAAAGAAAAAATTAATACTAAAAAAGATAATAAAATTAAAAATATTCTAACCTCATAAGAAATAGTTTGAGCTACTGCTCGTAATCTTCCTAATAATGAATAATTAGAATTAGAAGATCAACCCGATAATATAATTGTATAAACACTTAATCTTGAAATTCTAAAAAAAAATAGTACAGAAAAATTAAATTTATATAAATAACAATAAAAAGGTATTCTTATTCACAATAATAACGATAAAAGTAAGTTTAAAATAGGTGATAAAAAAAAAATTAAAAAATTCGCTATATAAGGAAAAACTTGTTCCTTACTAAACAACTTAATGGCATCTCTAAAAGGTTGTAAAATTCCTATATAACCAACTTTATTGGGCCCTTTACGAATTTGAATATAACCTAAAACCTTTCGTTCTAATAAAGTCAAAAATGCTACTCTCACTAAAATTATAATTATTAAAATTAACATAACTATTAATATTAAAATAAAATCTATTATTATTTGTATAAATATACATTATAAGATTCTAAATCTAACGCACTATTCTGCCAAAATAATATTGTTATTCAAAATATAAATTTTTAATTATAAATTTGGTCCTTTCGTACTAAAATTTATTAACTATATAAAGATAGAAACCAACCTGGCTTACACCGGTTTAAACTCAGATCATGTAAAGTTTTAATGGTCGAACAGACCAAATTTTTAAGCTTCTACACCTAAAATTAACTTTAATCCAACATCGAGGTCGCAATCTCTTTTTTCGATATGAACTCTAAAAAAAAATAACGCTGTTATCCCTAAGGTAATTTATTCTTTTAATCATTATTATGGATCAATTATTCATGAATATATGTATAAATATAAAAAAAGTTTATTTAATTTTTCAGTCACCCCAACCAAATTTTATTAAAAATTAAAATTTTTAAATTCTAAAAACTTAAAAAATTAATAAAATAAAACTCTATAGGGTCTTCTCGTCTAATAAAAAAATTTAAGCTTTTTAACTTAAAAATAAAATTTTCAAAAATTTAAATATAGAAAGTTATTTTCTCATCAAACCATTCATACAAGCTTTCAATTAAAAAACTAATGATTATGCTACCTTTGCACAGTCAAAATACTGCGGCCCTTTAATACTTCAGTGGGCAGGCCCTACTTTAAATTATTTTCAAAAAGAGATGTTTTTAATAAACAGGTGAAAAATATATTTGCCGAATTACTTTATTTAACCTTTCCTTTATATAAATATATTTATAAATAATTATATATTCTAATACTAATTTTATCATTATTACAAAAATTTTTATATTAAATTTTTTATTTTAATAAAAAAGTTAAATTTAATAAAAATATTATTTTATCAATAATAAATTTTAATATATTTTTATTAATAGAAATTATTAATCCTATAAATTATAAAATTTTATTTAAATTATAACAATATAAATCAAAGCTTATCCCCTAATTTATTTTAAGCTAAATTAAAAAAATTTTTAAATAAAAATTTTAAATTTAACTAAAAAATTTAATTTTTTTCTTAAAAAACTAGATATATTTAAAAACGAATAACGTTTCATTACTAAATTAATATTTTAAATATTTATGACACAATAAAATTTATAATAATTTAGCTCTTTTAAATTCGAGAATAATAAAAACTTATTAATTATTTAATAAACCCTGATGCACAAGGTACAAAAAAATTTTTCTTTTTAAAATTTAACTAATTTCCTTTTCAGTACTAATAAACTATAATAAATATAAATTTTTCTTTAAAATAATAAAATTTTAAATATTTTAATTAATTTAATTAAATTTTTATATAAAATAATTTTTTAAATTTCAATTTAAATTTTTAAATTATCTTTTTAATGTAAATAAAATGCTTATTCAAGCTCTAAATTGATCATTCTAGAACCACTTTCCAGTAAATCTACTATGTTACGACTTATTCCATATTAAGTGAAAGCGACGGGCAATATGTACATATTTTAGTGCTAAATCATCAAAAAAAAGTTTTTCTAATTACTTTCAAATCCAATTTCATTTTAATTTTCAATTAAAAATTCATAAATATAATTTATTGTAACCCATTTCTTCTTTAATATTAACTTCACCTTGATCTGATTTATTTTCTATTAAAAATTATAAATATTTGATTCTTTAAAAATATTTAAAAACGACGATATAAAAATTTCTAATTAAAGTTAATTCAATCGTGGATTATCAATTACAGAACAGGTTCCTCTGAAAAGTTTAAAATACCGCCAAATTATTTAGCTTTAAAGAACTTAACTATTAATCACTTAGTTTTTTATTTTTACATTTAAAATAATAGGGTATCTAATCCTAGTTTAAATAAAAATTTCTTAACTTCATAAAATTTAATTAAAAATAATTTTAAATTAAAATTTCACCTTAAAATTTAATTTTTTTTTTAATAATTATTCTAATTAATTAAAACTAATAAATATATATTATATATTTTGTATAACCGCTGCTGCTGGCACAAAATTTGCATATATTAAATTATTTTACTAATTCTAAAATTCTTTAATAATTAATACTATATACTACTAAAATTAAATTTAAACCAAAATTCATATAAATTATAAATATGTATACATATTCAATACCATAATTAAGTATTTATCATAATATCTATAAAATGAGACATTATTTTATAAAATACTTTTATTGGTTAATTTCCCACAATAATTTTTTTCTCATTATCTAGAAATTTCACTTAATAAAAATGAAAAAAAAATGCAAAATTTTCCTAAATTTTAACAAAAAATATTTATCTTTATTACTATGTTAATTAAAAAAAGTAGCTAGCTCACATCAAATTTGTAAAATAAAAATTTCAAACAAATTAATTTTTTAAACCCTACAATAAAAAATTAACTTAATAAAAACCAATAACATCCTAATTTTTTGAAATTTTTGACAAAGAGCAAATAACCATGAAAAATTAAAAATAAATTTAAATGTAAAACCCCAACAATTTTTTTCTCATTTTTATCCAAATGAAAATCCCTAACAAAAAAAAATTTTTTTTTCAAAAATTTGCAAAAATTCGATAAATTTTACGAAATTTTTGAAAATTTTTTGAAAAATTGAAAATTCCGATCTAATAAAAAACCCTAACAAATTTTCTCAATTTTTAAAAATTTCAAAAAAATCGAAAAATTTGCAAAAAAATGCGTCTAAAATCACAAAAATTGCAAAAATTTCGAAAAATTTGAAATTTTTAAAATTTCAATTTTTTGTCAAATGAAAATCTCCAACAAAAATTTTCAATTTTTAAATTTAAGTGAAAATATAAAACAACCTAACCTTCAAGTGAAAAACCCTAACATTTTTTTTTTAAAAATTTTCAATTTTTTTTCACCAAATTACGTATATTTAATGTTTCCAAAAAATGTACAGACAATTTATTTTTATAATTTAAAATTTTTTAAAAACAAAATTTTAAATTTTATGAAATAAAGAAAATATTTAAATTAGAAATAATGTTATAATTTTAACTAAAAATCATAAAATTTAAAATTTAATAATTTTTAACCTATAAGAAATTTAAACAATATTAATAAAGTAAAATTTTTTTTTTTTTTTCGTTCAATTTCAATCTATCAATAAAGATTTACATTTATACTAATCCATTATTTTTATATATAAATAACTATATTATATATATATTAATATTTAATTTTTATATAAATAAGAATACAACCTATTACTATTTAATTAATATTTAAAGAATTTTACGATTTATATATATATATTAGATTATATTAATATATAAATTATTTATATATATATAAATTCTATAAATACTCCCATCATTTATATATCTATAACGTTTTATATTTTATATCTATTACTCTTTCCCTTACGTAACGGACTTATTCAGTAGAAGATCAGATACTATATTGTTCGTTAATTATTAATAGATAATTAGTTTAACTATTGACTTAAATGTAGCAGCTAGAATCATTATAATGTAATTATACGACGAAAGATATATTTCGCTTTTCTTGATAGATATACGTATATATATATATAAATGCTTCTATGATATATATAATAATATAGATATATATCCAGTTAATTTTTAATGAGTAAACCCCCCCCCCTTTTCAGATATTGGAGCTCCTAACCTTATTTTTAATTGAGTTTACTCTTTGACACCACGATTTAATCACCTTGAAATTTGGAATTTTTTATATGAAAAAAAAAAAAATTTTGAAAATAAATAAAAAAACCTAACAAAAAAAAATGAAAAATTTTGCTCACTTTAAAAAAAACGTATAATGTCTTCATCATAATTGTGCACATATAATAAAATTAAATTTAAGTGAAAAATGTTAGGAAGCCTGAGGAAAGGGCCATCTTGATGTGATGGATCACGTGCACCAACCACTCCTAACTAACTCTAAAGGATTTCTGAACATTGTAAAATCACCAAAATGGAAATTTCAAAGATAATAAATATTATTAACTCCACCCCCCCCCCATATCTTGGGTATAAGAAAAAAACCCCTTTTACTGTGTAAATCTCAATAAAAATAAATATTAATATTGTTTAAATTTCTTACCCTTAAAAATTATTTTTTTAAAATGTCTATCTTATGTTTGGAAACATAAAATATTGAAATATTTGAAGCAATTTTGTAAATTTATGTTAAGAAATTCCTAACAATTTATGAATACACAATTTTGTAATTTTGAAAGGTGCGCAACTTTCAATTTATACGAAATTACCATCTTTCGAACCCTACCGGAAGATGCTTCAAGAAGAAAAAAGATTTTGAGTTAAATACCAAAATGAATTAAATAATTTTAAATTTTGTGATTTTTAGTTAAAATTATAACCCATTTAATTTAGTCTAAATAAGAAATTGGATGAGAAAGCTTGTAAAATGAAGAGGTTTGTGTTGATAACCCTAACTATTGCACAAATTTTGGATGAAAAAGCTTGGAAAATGAAAAGGTTTGTGTTGATAACCCTAACTATTGCACAAATTTTGGATGAGAAAGCTTGGAAAATAAAGAAATTTGTGTTGATAACCCTAACTATTGCACAAATTTTGGATGAAAAAGCTTGGTAAATGAAGAGGTTTGTGTTGATAACTCTAACTATTGCACAAATTTTGGATGAAAAAGCTTGGAAAATGAAGAGGTTTGTATTGATAACTCTAACTATTGCACAAATTTTGGATGAAAAAGCTTGGTAAATGAAGAGGTTTGTGTTGATAACCCTAACTATTGCACAAATTTTGGATGAGAAAGCTTGAAAAATGAAGAGGTTTGTATTGATAACTCTAACTATTGCACAAATTTTGGATGAAAAAGCTTGTAAAATGAAGAGGTTTGTATTGATAACTCTAACTATTGCACAAATTTTGGATGAAAAAGCTTGATAAATGAAGAGGTTTGTGTTGATAACCCTAACTATTGCACAAATTTTGGATGAAAAAGCTTGAAAAATGAAGAGGTTTGTGTTGATAACCCTAACTATTGCACAAATTTTGGATGAAAAAGCTTGGAAAATGAAGAGGTTTGTGTTGATAACTCTAACTATTGCACAAATTTTGGATGAAAAAGCTTGGAAAATGAAAAGGTTTGTGTTGATAACCCTAACTATTGCACAAATTTTGGATGAAAAAGCTTGGTAAATGAAGAGGTTTGTATTGATAACTCTAACTATTGCACAAATTTTGGATGAAAAAGCTTGGTAAATGAAGAGGTTTGTGTTGATAACCCTAACTATTGCACAAATAAGATAATATTTTAATTGAAATTTATTCATAGTTAATTAAAAATAGTA